GGAGTAATTAATTGTGACACGTTCACTGAAAAAAAATCCTTTTGTAGCAAATCATTTATTAAGAAAAATAAATAAACTTAACACAAAAGCAGAAAAGGAAATAATAATAACTTGGTCTCGAGCGTCTACCATTATACCTACAATGATAGGGCATACTATTGCTATCCATAATGGAAGGGAGCATTTGCCTATTTATATAACAGATCGTATGGTAGGACATAAATTGGGAGAATTTTCACCGACTCTAAATTTCCGGGGGCATGCGAAAGGTGATAATAGATCTCGGCGTTAATAAGTTAATAATTTATTAATTAGAATTAAGAAATAATAAAAATAATAAAAGTGAATATAGATGCTTATCGTTTATTAATGAGAGGTGAACCTTATAATTATGGAGAAAAAGAACAGAAAGCCGAACCAATATACAGAAGTAGCCGCTTCAGGCCAACATATATGTATTTCTGCTCACAAAGCGAGAAGAGTAATTGATCAAATTCGTGGGCGTTCCTATGAAGAAACACTTATGATACTAGAACTCATGCCTTATCGAGCATGTTATGACATTTTAAAATTGGTTTATTCTGCAGCAGCAAACGCTAATCACAATAAAGGTTTGAATGAAACAAGTTTAATCATTAGTAAAGCTGAAGTCAACGAGGGCACGACTGTGAAAAAATTAAAACCCCGAGCTCGAGGGCGGGGTTATCCGATAAGAAGATCCACCTGTCATATAACTATTGTGTTGAAAGATATATCTGTAGATGAACAACTAGAAAAAGATAAAAGGACAAAAGAGCGGAGGAATATTTAAAGAAAGAATATTCTATATTAGAAAAACTACAAATACGCTATATTATGTTATGCTTAAAAAAAACCGAACGGATAAAAAAAAAAAAAAAATACACCGATATGACGTTTCACGATATATATAGTAGTGGGGGACTATGGGACAAAAAATAAATCCACTTGGTTTCAGACTTGGTGCAACCCAAAGTCATCATTCTCTTTGGTTTGCACAACCAAAAAATTATTCCGAGGATCTACAAGAAGATCAAAAAATACGAGATTGTATCAAAAATTATGTACAAAAAAATCTGAAAATATCCTCTAATGTCGAGGGAATTGCACGTATAGAGATTCAAAAAAGAATCGATTTGATTCAAGTCATAATCTATATGGGATTCCCCAAGTTATTAATAGAAGACAGGACTCGCAAAATCGAAGAATTACAGTTCAATGTACAAAAAGAACTCAATTGTGTAAACCGAAAACTCAACATTGCTATTACAAGAATTGTAAACCCTTATGGGCACCCCAATATTCTTGCGGAATTTATAGCCGGACAATTAAAAAATAGAGTTTCATTTCGCAAAGCAATGAAAAAGGCTATTGAATTAACTGAGCAGGCAGGTACAAAAGGAATTCAAGTACAAATTGCAGGGCGTATCGACGGAAAAGAAATTGCACGTGTCGAATGGATCAGAGAAGGCAGGGTTCCTCTACAAACCATTCGAGCCAAAATAGATTATTGTTCCTACGCAGTTCGAACTATCTATGGGGTATTAGGTATCAAAATTTGGATATTTGTAGACGAAGAATAATAAGCATTTACTTGACTTGTATTTAGTTCTATTTCTATTTAGTGATAAAAAAAAATGAACAATTCTATAAGGTTGAATAAAAATTCGATTAATCATTTGATATAATTGCTATGCTTAGTGTGTGACTCGTTGGTTTTTTTAGGATTAGGATTCAAAAAAAATGGAAAAACCCGTAGTACGAACTAATAACTATAGAACTAATAACCAACTCATCGCTTCGCATTATCTGGATATAAAGAAAGAGCCAGTCAAAATATGATATATAAGTCATATCATTGTAGCAACTGAAATCTTTTTTGCGTAAACAAAAAAGAAAAACCAATCTGATTATGAGTTGTAAAGCAAGAAAAGTATACAGATAAATGGAAAGGTGAGAGAAAGATAGAACAAGAATATCAACGATATATGATTCCAATATGTACGGTCTATGAGTTACCTCATAAAAAGGAATGTAATAAAGCATCAATACTGATTGATCCCTAATTAGACATTAGACAAATACGTGGATAGAACCACAAATCAAGAGCCCCGAGCCAATAAAGACTGAGAAGGTTGACTCAAAAAAAATTTCATTAGGGGCTCCATTGTAGAATTCAGACCTAATCATTACTAGAGAGGTGGTGGGAACGACAGAACCTGTGAATGCATAAGATTCTATTGAAAACGAATCCTAATGATTCAGTGGGTAGGATGGCGGAACGAACCAGAATCATTTTTTTTGAAAGGTCATGTCATAGACTAATCTTACAACTGAATGTTGAAAGAGTAAATATTCGCCCGCGAATTTTTTTTTTTAGAAATTTGAGTAAATTCGATATGATAATAAAAAGCAAAATAAAGATTCATTATAACATTCATTATACCTAAATGACATTATCTATAAATAGAATATGCGGTTAATTATATATCAAAAGAAAAAAATTATTAAATGAAATTTCAAAGAATCCCCCAATTCAGTATATTATTCACCATGTATTTTATTTTTAATCGTTTAATTCGCGAGGAGCTGGATGAGAAGAAATTCTCATGTCCGGTTCTGTAGTAGAGATGGGTGGAATTGATAAACAACCATCAACTATAACCCCAAAAGAACCAGATTCCGTAAACAACATAGAGGAAGAATGAAAGGAATGTCTTATCGAGGTAATCGTATTTGCTTTGGTAGATATGCTCTTCAAGCACTTGAACCCGCTTGGATCACGTCTAGACAAATAGAAGCGGGGCGGCGAGCAATGACACGAAATGCACGCCGCGGTGGAAAAATCTGGGTACGTATATTTCCAGACAAACCAGTTACAGTAAGACCTACAGAAACACGTATGGGTTCGGGGAAAGGATCTCCCGAATATTGGGTAGCTGTTGTTAAACCCGGCAGAATACTTTATGAAATGAGCGGAGTGGCAGAAAATATAGCCAGAAGGGCTATCTCAATAGCGGCATCAAAAATGCCTATACGAACTCAATTCATTCTTTCGGTATAGGATAGGAATGTAGAACAAAAGGAAAGAATTTTTTTGATAAAAAACAATTGTAGGTTTCTTGTTTTGTTTTGAACAAACAATATTTCTTTTTTTTTTTTCACCCTTTACATTGAAAAAGACAAAACCAATAAAAAAAAGATATGATTCAACCTCAAACCCATTTGAACGTAGCGGATAACAGCGGGGCCCGAGAATTGATGTGTATTCGAATCATAGGAGCTAGTAATCGACGATATGCTCATATTGGTGACGTTATTGTTGCTGTAATCAAAGAAGCAGTACCAAATACACCTCTAGAAAGATCAGAAGTGATTCGAGCTGTAATTGTACGTACTTGTAAAGAACTCAAACGCGACAACGGTATGATAATACGATATGATGACAATGCTGCAGTTGTTATTGATCAAGAAGGAAATCCAAAGGGAACCCGAATTTTTGGCGCGATCCCCCGGGAATTAAGACAGTTAAATTTCACTAAAATAGTTTCATTAGCACCTGAAGTATTATAAGGGAATACCGTGATATAGTTTATAGTATTTGAATGAAATGGATTAATTTAAATTAAATTAGTAGATTGTTTGTATATCACGCATATACCTTTTTAAATTCATAAATATTTATGAATTCAGAAAAAAAAGAAATAGAGCATGTTGATTATATCCAAATTCGGGGGCAACAATAATCTTAGTTTATCATGAGTAAAGACACTATTGCTGACATAATAACCTCTATACGAAATGCTGACATGAATGAAAAAAGAACAGTTCGAATACCATCTACTAACATGACTGAAAATATTGTTAAAATCCTTTTACGAGAAGGTTTTATTGAAAACGTGAGAAAACATCAGGAAAGCAATAAATATTTTTTGGTTTTAACCCTACGACATAGGAGAAATAGGAAAGGATCATATAGAACTGTTTTAAATTTAAAACGGATCAGCCGGCCCGGCCTACGAATTTATTCTAACTATCAAGGAATTCCGAGAATTTTAGGCGGAATGGGGATTGTAATTCTTTCTACTTCTCGAGGGATAATGACAGACCGAGAGGCTCGAATAGAAGGAATCGGCGGGGAAATTTTGTGTTATATATGGTAATCTTTCTGATAGCCGAATTATATGCGGAACTTTCATATTTGTGAAAAAAAAAGAGTAAAGGGTAGGTTTCTAATATTATGCCTCTTTGATTAGTTGATGCTTCAAAGCCGTTTTACCTGGAATGAAAGAACAAAAACGGATTCGCGAGGGTTTAATTACTGAACTACGTCCCAACGGTATGTATGTTTCGAGTTCGTTTAGATAACGAAAATCCGATTCTGGGTTTTGCTTCGGGAAAGGTTCAACGTAATTTTATACGTATACTACCAGTAAATAGAATAAAAATTGTGGTAAGTTCTTATGATTCAACTAAAGGGCATATAATTTGTATATTCAAAAGTAAAGACTCAAATAATTAGGTGATTTTTTGATTTCAACATTCTTTCGTAGGGATACAATTCGAAGTTAAAAATTTTAAGAAACTTATTTTCTTCCAATCAATTAAGTAGATTCCGAATTAAGAAAAGGAGTGACAAATATGAAAATAAGGGCCTCCGTTCGTAAAATTTGTGAAAAATGTCGATTGATCCGTAGGCGGGGACGAATTATAGTAATTTGTTCCAACCCGAGACATAAACAAAGACAAGGATAATCTTTTTAAACCAAAAAGGACTCCCAAAATCGAAAGGACCTGATGTACAGATGTACAAAAAATCAGTAAAAAAAACCAGGATCTGTTTTGACATGAAATGGATATATCCATATATCTCTGACTTATATTTATGAGATGATAAAATATGGCAAAACCTATACCAAAAATTGGTTCACGTAGAAATAGACGTATTGGTTCACGTAAGAATGCGCGTAGAATACCAAAGG